AATAAATAGTAAAGTTCCATATCTAAGTTGGATATAAGAAAGCTTACCATATATAACACAAAATTTCTCCGCCAATTCGTTCTAGTCGGGCCTCTCGGTCCGTTATTATACCCCGAGAAGTAGAAAGAATTACAATCCCCATCCCGCCTAAAATTCTAGGAATTCGTTGATAGTTCGAATAGATTCGTAGACCGGGTCGACTGATCCGTTTTAACTTTAAAACAGTTTTATATGGCCCTTTCCTATTCCTTCTATGTCGTAGGGTTAAAACCAAAAAATATTTGTTGCTTTCTTGATGTTTCCTCACGTTTTCAATAAAACCTTCTCTTAACAGTATTTTAACAAGGTTTTCGGTGATGTTAGTAGATGGTATTCGAACCGTTCCCTTTCTATTCATGTCAGCATTGCGTATAGAAGTTATTATATCAGCAATAGTGTCTTTACCCATGATAAACTAAAATTATTGTTGCCCCCGAATTTTGATATAATCAACATGCTTTTTTTTTTCTTTCTTTATATATAATATATATTTTTTTTTTATGAATTGTTAAAGATATATGCGTGAGACAAATCTACTAATTAATTTTATCTATTTTATTCAAATGTTCTAACTATATTATAGTCTCATCTTTATTATACTTATAGTACTTCAGGCGCTAATGAAACTATTTTAGTGAAATTTAACTGTCTCAATTCCCGTGCGATCGCACCAAAAATTCTAGTTCCTTTGGGATTTCCTTCTTGATCAATAACAACCGCAGCATTGTCATCATATCGCAGTATCATACCGTTGTCACGTTTGAGTTCTTTACAAGTACGTACAATTACAGCTCTGATCACTTCAGATTTTTCTAAAGGTGTATTTGGTATTGCTTCCTTGATTACAGCAACAATAACGTCACCAATATGAGCATATCGTCGATTACTAGCTCCTATGATTCGAATACACATCAATTCTCGGGCCCCGCTGTTGTCCGCTACATTTAAATGGGTTTGAGGTTGAATCATATCATTTTTTTTTTATTTGCTCTTTTGATGCAAAGGGGCGAAGTAAAAAAAAAGAAATATTGTTTGTCCAAAATAATAAAAAAAAGAAACCTACAATTGTTTTTTTTTATTCCAAAGACCTCTTTCCTTTGGTTTTACATTCCTATCCTGAAATAATGAATTGAGTTCGTATAGGCATTTTGGATGCCGCTATTGAAATAGCCTTTCTGGCTACACTTTCTGCTACTCCGCCCATTTCATAAAGTATTCTACCCGGTTTAACGATAGCTACCCAATATTCGGGAGATCCTTTTCCTGAACCCATACGCGTTTCCGCGGGTCTTACTGTAACTGGTTTGTCTGGAAATATACGTACCCATATTTTTCCACCGCGGCGCACATTTCGTGTCATTGCTCGCCGCCCTGCTTCTATTTGTTTAGATGTGATCCACGCGGGTTCAAGTGCCTGAAGAGCATATCTACCGAAGCAAATACAATTACCTCTATAAGATATTCCTTTCATTCTTCCTCTATGTTGTTTACGGAATCTGGTTCTTTTGGGGTTATAGTTGATGGTTGTTTATCAATTCATTCCATCTCTACTACAGAACCGGACATGAGAGTTTCTTCTCATCCAGCTCCTCGCGAATGAAACAATTCTAAAATAATATACGTGTATTTAATGAATAATATACTGAATCGTGGGATTCATTGAGATTTTATCTAATCTATTATTTTATCTAATCTATTAGAAATATAAATTTGTATATCTTGTTTTGATAGTTTATATAATTAATATTAATTAAACATATATTCTATTTTTCTATTTATAGTTAATAGTTATAGATAATTTAGATAATTATTTTATAGATTATTTAGAGATAATGTTATAGATAATATAATGTCATTTTGTTATAACGAGTCTTTATTTTGTTTTGTATTTTTTATTATCATATCGGATCGACCAAAATTTATAAATCCAATAAAATAAAAACTTTCGCGGGCGAATGTTTACTCTTTCAATATCTATTTCAGTTGTAGGGTTATCCCATGACATGACCTTTCAGAATAAAAGTGGATTGGCCCCGGGTTTGTTCCGCCATCCTACCCAGTGAATCATTAGGATTCGTTTTCAATAGAATCTTATGTATCCACAGGTTTCGTCGTTCCCATCGCTTCTCGATTAATGGTTAGGCCTGAATTCTACAATGGAGCTCCTAAGGAAAATGAAATGTGTTCTTGAGTCAATTTTCTCAGTCTTTATTGACTCGGGGCTCTTGATTTTTTTGTTCTTTCTATAAACAAATTCATCTAATTATAGATCAATCAAATTAGTATTGATGCTTTATTACATTATCCTTTATAAGATCACTCATAGACCTTACATATTGGAATCATATAGCATTGATATTCTTTTTCTCTCTTTCTCTCACCCTTCCATTTATCCGCATTTTTATTGTTATTGCTTCACAACTTATAATCAGATTTGTTTTATTTTTTTTTAGTATTATGC